ACCTTTTTTTAATACTTATTAAACATTATTTACCAAATTAGTTTTCTAAACCCATAAAATTCTAACTTTTTTGCTGTTTTTAAAAAAAATATTCTAGAAACTTTTAATTTTAAGTTTAAAGACAGACTTTTACCTGTAAAAAAACAACAATTTTTTACTCGAGAAGATGAAAATTTTGACAAAATCGTACTAATAGAAAAATTGATATTCCATATTGTACTTGTTTTTATTTTAGGATTTTTAGAAAGACTTAAAAGTATCCTTTTAAAAATTTTTTTATTAGATAAATTTTTTCTTAAAATTTTATCTTTTTTTAATAACTTTTTCATTAAATCTATTTTGAGTTTTTGATTTAATATACAAACTTGGATTAACTAATATTCCAAGGGCTTTTGTAATTAAAAGTACGATATTCTTGCGAAAGTTCTAAATGATTCGTAATAATTTTTTTTTCATTCTCACAATAACAAATCTCAACAAAACCACTTAAAGGAAAATCTTTTCTTAAAGGATTTCCTATAAACCCATAATCCGTTAAAATTCTTTTTAAATTACTATGGTTTTGAAAAAATATGCCAAATAAATCCCAGATTTCACATTCATACCAGTTTGCCGCTGGAAAAATTTTTTCACAAGAAGAGATTCCTTGTAGTTCATTTAAACATATTTTAATTTTTATTCTATTACTATAACGAAGACTTAATAAATCATAATTTATTTCAAATCTATATTTATTATAAACATAATCAACTCCAGATATCGAACTTAAAGATTTGTATTGAGAAAAAGTATTGTTTTTAAAAAAAAACATTACAAATTTTAAATTTTTTAATTTAATATTAAATGCTATTTCATTATTAAATAAACAAATACTTTTAATAGGAATAATTTTAGAAAAATAACTTAAAGATTTAAATAAAATATTATTAATAAACATATTCTATAATATAAAATGTGTATGAAATATTATCTGTCTATTTCTCCAAAAACAATATCTTGAGTTCCTATAATAGTAACTACATCTGCAATTAAATGATTTTTAGACATTTGATCTAGTAACTGTAAGTGACTAAACCCTGGTGCTTTTATTTTACATCTAAACGGTCTATTAGTATTATTAGAAATTAAATGAACAGCAAATTCGCCTTTAGGGGCTTCTGTAGCTGTAAACGTTTCATTTGAAAATACGTTAAATCCTTGTGTAAATATTTTGTAATGGTGTATCAAAGATTCCATAGAACTTTTTAAAAGAAATCTTTGAGGAGGGGTAATTTTGTTATCTTGTGATAGTGTAATACCTGGATTTATTTTATTTATACAAAAATTTATAATTTTTAAAGATTCTTTCATTTCTAATATTCTAATCATATATCTATCATAACAATCTCCATTACTTCCAGTAGGAATTTCAAAATCGATTTTACTATAAAAATCATAAGGTTGATCTTTTCTTAAATCCCATTTCTGACCCGATCCTCTTAACATCACTCCACTAAGACCCCATTCTAAAGCTTCTGAATTGGTTACTATTCCGATATCTACTAATCTTTGTTTCCAAATTCTATTTTCATTTAACATATCTTCAATTTCATCTAATCGAGTAAGAAATTGTTTAGAAAATAGATAAATATCATCTAATAAATTCAAAGGGATATCTTTAGAGACTCCACCTGGTCTAAAATAGGCAGCGTGCATTCTTGCTCCAGAAGCACGTTCGTAGAATTCCATGAGTTTTTCTCGTTCTTCAAAAGCCCAAAGAAAAGGAGTCATAGCACCTACATCCATAGCGTGACAACCTACTGCTAATAAATGATTTAATATTCGAGTAAGTTCTGCAAACAAAACTCTAATTAATTGAGCTCTTATTGGAACATTTAAATCTACTAGTTTTTCAATAGCTAAACAAAAAGTATGTTCTTGAGACATCATCGAAACATAATCTAATCTATCAAAATATGGTAATGCTTGAATATAATTCTTATATTCAATAAGTTTTTCTGTTCCTCTATGTAATAATCCTATATGAGGATCTGCTCTTTCAACAACTTCACCTTTTAATTCTAAGACTAATCTTAAAACGCCATGAGCTGCGGGATGTTGTGGTCCAAAATTTAAAGTAAAATTTTTTATTTTTTTTACAAGATTTTTTTTTTTTAATGACATATTTTTTAATAAAAAGTTTTTGGCGAATAACAGGATTTGAACCTGCGACTTATAGAATCACAACCTATCACTCTAACCTACTGAGTTATATTCGCCTTTTAGATTTAAGATAGACTTAATAATAAACTTGACTTATAACAAATTAAATAAATAAAAGACGGATTTATAAATAATAAAATTACACAATAAAAAATTAAAACTAAAAGAGATGAATTTTGTGTATTTAAACAATAAAATAAATTTCCTACTAATTTATTTTCAAAAAATAATATTTTTATAATCCGAAGATAATAAAAAGTTGCAATTACACTACACAAAATAGCTAAAATAGCAATATAAAACATAGAAGAATCCATAGCTACCAAAAAAACATTAGCTTTTGAAAGAAAACCTATTAAAGGGGGGAAACCTGCCAAAGATAATAAGACAAACATCATTAATAAAGCCATTATTTTATTAGTTTTAAAAAGTAAATTAAATTCTGATAAATCTTTATTTGATTTATTTGAATATTTATACTTTAATTTGAAAAGAATGAAAGTTGACCAAATAAATACCCCAGTTAATAAATAAGTTATCAAATAAAAAAATAACATTTGAATACCTTCAAAAAGACCTGAAGAATATGCTAATAAAGAATATCCCATATGACTAATAGAACTGTATACAATTAATGTTTTTAATTTTCTTTGTTCTAATGCCGTAAAAGATCCAATTATAATAGAAAAAAGAGCTATTATAGTTAGAAAAAGCTGTAAAGATTCAAAAAAACCATAAAAACTATAATAGAGTAATTTTATCATAAATAAAAATAAACCTAGTTTAGGTAAAATAGCAAAAAGAAAAGAAGAACTTGTTGCCGAATTTTCGTAAATATCTGGAGACCAGATATGAAAAGGTGCTATAGCTATTTTAAAAAAAAGACTTATTAAAAGTAATATTAAAGAAAATTTTATAATAGCTATATTAGAGATATCACAAAAAAAATCAAAATTATTCGAATTATCTGAAAAAACATTATGTTGACTTATGATCAAAAATTCTTCTTCAGTTCCAGGTAAAGTATGAACGTTAATTAAAAAACTAAAAATAGATTCTTCGTTAAGACTAGAGAACGAATTACAATAAGTTTTTAAAAAAAAAACTGAATATATTTCATTTAAATCTTTAGAAAGAATAAACATATCTAACTTATTTATAAAATCAAAACTAAATAAAGAAACCCAAAACAATAAATCTTTTAAATCCTCAAAATTTTGACTTCCAGTGAAACCATAAATTAAAGAAGCAGCAAATAAAAAAATACCTGAAGACAGTGATCCTAAAATAAAATATTTCAAACCAGCATCTACTGAAAAATTTGAATTTTTTTTAAAAGCAGCTAGAACATAAAACGATAAACTTTGTAATTCAATAGCTAAATAAGCTGTTATAAAATCATTGGAAGAACATAGAAAAAGTATTCCTAATAAAGAAAATAAAGTTAAAAGTATATATTCAAACTGATTTAATCTTTGATTTTTTAAATATTGTTTAATTATTACAATACAAAAAAAAGAAAAACTAACAATAAAAATTTTAGATAAATAAGTTATAAAATCATTAGATATAGAATTATTAAAATTAGAGGAATCCATTAAAAAAGTATTTTCGTTAATCAAAATATAAAATAATAGAATTATAATTAATATACTTAAATTAAAAGTAGAATTTTGAATTAATAATTTTTTTTTTTTAGTCCCAATAAAAGTACCATATAGCAAAATTAAAAGTATAGAAATACTTAAAAAGATTTCTGAAAAAATAGTAATATTTTTTAAACATAGAAGACTATTTGAAAACATACTTGGTTAAAAAAAATTTTAGAGTTTTGGGATAAAAGGATTTGAACCTTTAAATCTTTGCATCAAAAGCAAAAGCCTTACCTAATTTGGCTATACCCCAAAAAAAATATCTTTAACGAGATTTGAACTCGTATTTTTACCGTGAAAGGGTAATGTCATAACCTTTAGACTATAAAGACATTTATAAAAAAAAACGAATAAAAATTTTAATGAAATAAATGCTCAAATAATAAATCAACACTCATGTGAATAGGTAACAGAAATATATTAGGTAGAATTCCCATTAAAAGTGTTCCTAAAAGTAAAGGTAAAAAAATTAAAAATTCTCGTTTATTTAAATCAACAAAATTTTTAATATATTGCGTTTTTAAATTACCATAACAAACTCGATTATATAACCATAAAGAATAACAACCTCCTAAAATCATTCCTGTAGCACTTATGAAAGTTATACTAGTATTAGTAACAAAAGAACCTGTTAAAATTAAAAATTCACCTATAAAACTCCCTGTACCTGGAAGACCTATATTAGACATAGTAAAAAATAAAAAAATAAAAGAGTAAATAGGCATCACATGAGCTAATCCTCCATAATATTTTACCATTCTAGTATGATGTCTTTCGTAAACAACTCCTATAATTAAGAATAAAGCACTTGCAACAAATCCATGAGAAATACTTTGTAAAAGAGCTCCTTCAAAACCAATAATATTAAAACTAAACATTCCAACAATTACTAAATTCATATGTGCTACAGAAGTATAAGCAATTATTCGTTTAAAATCTGTTTGTCTTATAGCTGTAAACGAAGTATAAACGATAGCAATAGCAGCTAATAAATAAACGATTGGAGTAAAATAAAAGCATGCTTCTGGAAATAATGGAAAAGAATATCTAAATAAACCATAAGTACCTAATTTTAAAAGAACTCCTGCCAAGATAACAGATCCCGACGTAGGTGCTTCTACGTGAGCTTCTGGGAGCCAGATATGCACAGGAAGCATAGGTACTTTAGTAGCAAAAGAAGCAAAAAAAGCTGCCCAAAGATATTTTTGTTCTGTAAAAGTAAATTGAACAGATAATAAAGTTTCATAATCTGTAGTACCTATTTGAATATAAATATATATTATAGCTAATAACATTAAAACTGATCCTAATAACGTATATAAAAAAAAATAATATGCAGCTTTTATTTTACGTTCTCTAGAGCCCCATATTCCTATAATTAAAAACATAGGAATTAAAACACTTTCAAAAAAAATATAAAAAAGTAAAACATCTAAAATACAAAAAACACCTATTAAAAAAAATTCCATTAAAAAAAATAACGAAAAATATTCTTTTAAATTAAAAGTAATACTATTCCAACTGTTTAAAAAACACAAAAATATTAATAACGTAGTTAACAGAATAAAAAATAAAGAAATTCCATCTACACCTAACGTTATATTAAAATTAAAAAAAGGTATCCAATAAAGTTTATTTACAAATTGAAAGAACCCAGAAGAATTATCAAAAAATATCCATAACAATAAAGACATAATAAAAAGTAAACTTGAAAAAAATAAAGAAGTCACTTTTATTAAAAGTTTATTTGTTGAAGGTATTATTAATATTATAAAAATTCCTATTAATGGAGTAATTAAAAAAAAAAAGAGATAATGATTATAAAAATTTAACATATAATTTAAAAATAATTTGTTATAAAATTTGAAAAGAATGGGATTTGAACCCATGGTATATATATTATATATACAAAGATTTAGCAAACCTTCACTATAAACCACTCAGTCATCTTTTCTTAAATTTAAAATTTTTTAATAAAAGATTTTGAAAAACATATATATTAGAGTTTTTTTCCAGCTACACGTTCCCGTACAGCTACCTTGTTACGACTTCATACAAGTTATATAAATTTTAATAACTTTTAAAAAATTTAAAATATAAATTAAATATATTTAAATTTTAAATAATAAATTTTTTAAAATTTTCAAAAAAATTATACTCCCCGCATGTGACGGGCGGTGTGTACAAAACCAAGATACATATTCACCATAACATTTCTAATTTACGATTACTAGTGATTCCAACTTCATGTATACGAGTTTCAGTATACAATCTGAACTAAGAAAATTTTTAAAGAATCTTTTAAAAATATTTTATTGTTTTTAAACTTTTTGTAATTTTCATTGTAGCACATGTATAGCCCAATTTATAAAGGCCACAGGGACTTGACATTAATTCTTACCTTCCTTCAACTTATTATTGACCGTTAAATTTTTTAAAATTAAATTTTTTTAATTTTTTTTTTTTAAGAGTTACATTCGTTAAAGGAATGAACCTAACATCTCACGACACGAACTGACGACAGTCGTGCAACACCTGTTAAAATTTTTAATTATTATCTTTTTTTATACTTAAATAAAATTAAAAATTGAAAAACAAAAATTGGTAAGATTTTGCGCGTATTATCGCATTAAACCACATGCTCCACCACTTGTAGTAGGCTCCCGTCAATTCCTTTGAGTTTTAATCTTGCGATCGTACTTCTCAGGCGGAATGCTTATCGCGTTAGCTTTAAAATCTAATTTTTTTAAATCTTAGCATTCATAATTTACAGTATAGACTACCAGGGTATCTAATCCTGTTTGCTACCTATACTTTCGTTCCTCAACGTTAGTTTTTAATAAAGAATTGTTTTCACTATAAGGTATTCCTTTAAAACTCTACGAATTTTATCTCTCCTCAAAAAATTCTATTCTTCTAAATAAAACTCTAGTTTTGTAGTATTATAAAACTTTTAAATATAATTTATAAATTTTAGATATAACTTACAAAACAGTCTACGAACACTTTACGCCCAGTAATTTTGAATAACGCTAGCCCTTCCCGTATTACCGCGGCTGCTGGCACGAGTATTAGCCAGGACTTTTTTTTTATTTATCACTATCAAATAAAAATATAAAATTTTACAACCAAAATAGCCTTCTTTATTTTATATAAATTTATATAAATTTTTGTTTAATTATAGAAAAAACTATAACCATAAAAAGTTTATAAAAATAAATACAAAAATCATTAACGTAATATTGCTGGATCAAACTTTCGTTCATTGTCCAATATTCCTCACTGCTGACTAAAATAGTCTGGACCTTGTCTCAGTTCCAGTGTGATTGATTATCCTCTAAGACCAATTAAAGATCGTCGGCTTGGTTTTCGTTTAAAAAACCAACTACCTAATCTTTTGCAAATACACTTTATAGCGTTATTTTTAAATAACTTTGAAAAATCTAAAATTAACACAACTTTAAAAAAGTTTTAATTAGATAAACTAAAGATGTCTTTTTTATGACTAAAAAATAGTATTAAACAAAATCCTCACCCGTTCGCTTCTTTTTTTTTTTTTAAGATAACTCGCATGTGTAAAGCATATTACAAGCGTTCATTCGGAGCCAGGATCAAACTCAAATTAAAATAATTATAATATATAATTTAAAAAATAAAAATCTAAATTTAGTAGAAAAAGGATTTGAACCTTTAACCTTTAGAATATGAGTCTAACGAACAACCTTTGTTCTTTTCTACCTTTTTATTATTATTTGAGAAATAGCAGAAAAAGGATTCGAACCTTTAACCTTTAGAGCATGAGTCTAACGAGCAACCTTTGCTCTTTTCTACTAAAATTATAAATTTAATATTCTTTAATTAAGATAATTCTCTAAATAATAAATATTTTCTTAAAAAGATAAAACACATGAATATTATTCAGGTTTTTAAATTTTATAAAACATAATTTTTATTTTTTAGTATTATATTTGCTAAAAATTTTACAACTCTTACACAATATATCTATTACGTGATAGTTTTTCACGTTTTTAAAAAAACTATTTTCAAGAATAAATTCATACTTAAATTATTTCAGTATTTATTTAATAAAAACGTAGCTACTCGGCAATGCTTTTGATAAAACAACCGATACACCATTGGTTTTTTTTTCTTGGTCCTCTCGTACTAAAGTTTAAATCTTTCAGTTTTTTTAATCTTGCAGAAGATAGGGACCAAACTGTCTCACGACGTTCTAAACTCAGATCATGTACCACATTATTTGGCGAACAACCAAACCCTTGGAACCTTTTTCAATTCCAGGAAGTGATAATCCAACATCGAGGTGCCAAACCACTCCATCGATAGGGTCTCTAAAGAATGATTAGCCTGTTATCCCCGGCGTACCTTTTATTCGTTGAGCGATGATCTTTCCATTAAGAATCATCGGATCACTATAACCGACTTTCGTCCCTGTTTGAATTGTAATTCTTACAGTCAAGCAAAAATAACTATTGCGCTTTTATTTTTTACCTTTGTGCACCTCCGTTACTCTTTAGGAGGTGACCGCCCCAGTCAAACTAACAACCATGCAATGTTTATACAAAGAGTATATTAGCAAAATAAAATAAAAGCGTGGTATTACACTGGTTACATAAAAATAAAACTCATAAGTTAATTTTATAAGTTTCCCACGTATTCTATACAATTATTTTATTATTGCAATACAAAGTTATAGTAAAGGTGCACGGGGTCTTTCCGTCTACCTGCAAGTTTTTTGCATCTTCACAAAAAATTCAATTTCACTGAGATTATATTTGAGACAGTAGGACAGTCGTTACGCCATTCATGCAGGACATCAATTAAATACCAAGGAATTTCGCTACCTTAGGACCGTCAGAGTTACAGCCGCCGTTTACTGGGACTTATAAAAAAAACCAAAATTTTTTTTTTTTAACTTGCAGCACTGGGCAGGCGTCAGTCTCTATACATCATTTTACAATTTAGCAGAGACCTGTGTTTTTAATAAACAGTCGCTGTCCTTAATTTTGTGACAACTTTTAAAGGGTTACCTTAAAAAGTTACTCTTTCTACCGAAGATACAGAGTCATTTTGCCGAGTTCCTTAAATATAATTATCTCAATCACCTTCATTTACTAAACTAGTTTACCTGTGTCGGATTAAGTACGGTCATTTATTAATATAAACTTAACAGCTGTTTCTTGATAATTATTAAAAACTTTTATTTGAATTCTTTAAATAAAAATAGAAATCTAATTATGTCACTGATAAATTAATAAAATTAAAAATTAAATTTAATTAAAAATTAACTCATTAAAAATTACTTTCGTAATGTTTTTTTCTTAGAGACCGATTAATATAAGAAAGTTTAACTTTGTCTTATAAACCTTAAACAATAGGTGACAATGATTTTTACATTGTTATCGTTACTTATGTCAACATTTTCTATTCTGATACTTTGAATTTATATTTATATAAATTTTTATTAGTTTACAGAAAGTTCTGCTACCATTTATTAATAAATTAATAAATTTATAGTTTCGGAAAGATTTTTTAGGCCCTTTACATTTTTGATAAAAAAAAAATTGATCAGTGAGCTGTTACGCTTTCTTTTAAGGATGGCTGCTTCCAAGCCTACCTACTAATGGTTTTATATTTTTTTTTTCTTATTCACTTAAAATCTTTTAAGGTCCTTAACTAATAATCTGGGCTGTTTCCCTTTTGACTCAAGGATCTTATCATCCATGGTCTGTTTATTTAAAATTATTTAAAATATATTCGGAGTTTTTCATAATTAAGTAAGTTGTTAAACCCCTGCATTATAAAAGTAGCTCTACCTTATTTTAAAATTTTTAAAAACTCTACTTAAATAGATTTCGCAGAAAACCAGCTATCTCTGTGTTTGATTGGCCTTTCACCCCTAACTACAAATCATCTCAGTATTTTTCTACATACACGAGTTCGGTCCTTCAAATAGCGTTTCCGCTTAATTTTCAACCTGTTCATAGTTAGATCACACAGTTTCGGGTTTTAATTTAAAAACTATATTTAGCACTTTGATTACTTAGTTACTTTAAGCTTTATTTATTTTAAAATTTAAGCTTGCTTTTAAATTAAACTCGTTGACCCATTATACAAAAGGTACGTTGTTACTTTTTTTTAAGCTCTCAACTGTATCTTTGCATTAAATTTTAGGAAATTTTCACTTTCTAAAATGCTTTTTCACCTTTCCTTCATAGTACTTTTTCACTATCAAATGTTAAAAATTTTTAGACTTTGAGGATGGTTCCCCATTATTCAAACGATATTAGAATAACGTTTTAATCTTTTTTAAAAAATGTTTTAAATAAAAATTTATAAAAATACAGGGCTTTTACCTTCTTTGGCTTTTTCAAATTTTTAATATAAATTTTAATAAATTTTAAAAAGTCATAAAATTGAGTTCGTTCACCACTACTATCAAAATCTCGGTTGATTTTATTTTTAGTTACTAAGATGTTTCAATTCACTATATTTTTTTATTTATAAAAAAATAGTTTTCTATATTTATGGAATTTTAAAGATCTCAGCATTAAAAATACTCACTTTAAAGTTTCGTCGTAACACGTCCTAAACTTTTTAACATTAAGGCATTCATTTAATGCATTAAAAACAATAACTTTTAAAAAACATATTGTTTAAAAAAAAACTTACTTTATCCAATTTACTTTAGATATAATATAAGAATTATATTGAACAACATCAACACCCATAACAGAAATAGGCATAAAACCATGATTTACACCACAGATTTCACTACATTGACCAAAAAAAAGTCCTATTCGTTTAATAAATAAATTAATTAAATTTAATCTTCCAGGGCATGCATCCACTTTTAAACCAAACGAAGGTACAGTCCAACTATGTAGAACATCTGCTGCTGTTATATATAATCTTAAATGAGTTTTTACAGGAAATAAAACTCTTCTGTTTGTTTCTAATAATCTAAAATATCCTTTTCTATTTTCTGGAAGTCCTTCTAAAACCATCATATAACAATTGTATTGAATATTATTATCTCCTGTTACACAAGTGCTATAATCTGATAACTCATAACCCCAATACCATTGATGACCTATTATTTTAAAATTAATAACAGGTTCAATTAATTCATCCATAGAATACAATAAAGTAAAAGAAGGAGTTGCTAAAAATAAAAGAATTAAAGCAGGAATAGAAGTCCATACTATTTCTAGCTCATTTGAATGAGTAAATTTAGTACTTTTTGAAATATTATCATCAGAATAGGATAAAATACATGTAATTAATAACCAACTTACAAAAAAAGCTATAAAACTTAAAACAATCATAATATGATTATGAAAATTTACAATTCCTTCCATTGCAGGAGAAGCTGAATCTGAAAAGTGAATTTGCCAATTGGATGGACAATCTAAAAATATTTTTTTGTTAAAAAGATTTTGAAAAAAGAAAGAAAAAGGATTAAATATCATAAATTGTATAATAAAAATTAATGGTTTTTAAATCTAAAAGTTTTTCTGGTAGGTACAAAACTACCTAATTTAAAATAAAAAGATTTTTTGGAAATAATAAAAGAATTAAAAGTATAACCATTATAAATTTTTAAATTTTTGTTATTAAAAAATTTTGTAATTGTTGTATTTCTTTTAAAATTATCTAAACAATTAGAAAAAAAAGGGCCTTTTCTTTTGGAACGTTTCATATTAAAATTTGTTTAGAACGACTTGTTTTTCTTCCTTTACAAGATTTTCCCCAAGGAGTTACTGCAGATTTTCCTCCTGAAGTTTTTCCTTCTCCTCCTCCATGAGGATGATCTACTGGGTTCATAGCAACTCCTCTTACAATAGGTCTTCTATTCAACCATCTTGAACGGCCTGCTTTTCCTATAGTCTCTAAAAAATGATTCGTATTAGAAACAGTTCCTATAGATGCTCTAGATTTAGAAGAAATTATTAAAGATTTTTTATTAGAAGATAATAAAAGTTTACAATATTTATTAGTTTTTTTTATTAGTAAAGCACTAGTACCTGCGGATCTAGCTATAATACCTCTTTGATTTTGTCTAGTAGAGATATTATAAAGAAAACTTCCAATTATAATTTTAGAGACAGGAAGATTATTTCCTAATTTTAAATCAGAAAAATCTCCTGATTTAACAATATCTCCTATTTTTAAATTTTTAGGTGCCAGAATATATGAATATTTTTTTAAATTTTTATCATATAAAGCTGCAATAAAAGCAGATCTATTAGGGTCGTATTCAAGACTTATTACTATACTAATTGAATTGATTTTTCTGACAAAATCTATTTGTCTATATTTTTTTTTATGACCTCCTCCTCTATGATACATAGTAATATTTCCTTTCGTATTTTTACCTAAAGAAAGAGTCTTTCCTTTAGTTTTAAATTTTAATAAAGGAAATTTTTGAAGGCTTTTTTTTAATTTTACTAAATTTCTTTGAGATGCTGTTGTTTTTTTAAATTTTTTAAATATCATACTAATTATTTTTTAAAAATAAAAATAAAAATTAAATATTTTTAAAATTTCTAGAGATTTGTTTAAAAAGCAGTTGTTTTTTTGGTTTTTCTTGTAAATTGTCTGTCATTAAAACAATTACAGATATTACAGCTAATAATAAAATAAGTCCTGCTATTAAAAATTGTATAACAAAATGAGTATACATAATATTACCTATTACAACAATATCTGATATAGAATCTAATTTTGTATACCAATTAATGTATTCATTATAAAAAAAAAGGTTATTATAGTTATTAAAAGTGAAATTATTTAAAAAAACGTATGAAATTTCTAAAATTAAAACAGCGCAGATTAAAAAACCTATAGGAAAGTATTTAATAATATCTTTATTATAGTTAATCGCTTTAGTATCTAACATCATAATTACAAATAAAAATAAAATTGAAATAGCTCCTACATAGATAATTAAAAACGATAAAGCTAAAAACTCTCGCTCAAATAAAAGAACAATAAATGAAGAAATTATAAAATTTAAAATCAAAAACAAAACTGAATGTACAGAATTAGTTGAAAAAATTATAATAGAACTATTAATTATAATAAGACAAAACAAAAAAATTATTAAATTATCAATCATATTTATTTATTTTTACTTTTAAATTAAAAAATTATTATTAATTTTTCTTATATTTTTAGAACATTTAATCATTATTGTAGAAAACTTACTAAACAAATCTAAATTTCCTATAAAAAAATCTTTATACCACAAATAATTTTTACTAAAATAAAAAATTGTTTTTTTTTTTTTTTTGTTTACTTTAGTATTAAAAGTATTAAAAGTATTCTGTTCCAAACTAATTTTAGAATAAAAATTGGTAGGTAAAAAATTTATATTTAAATAACTTAAATTCAATAAAAAATTGTTAGATCTATAGACTAAATATTTATAATTATTTTTAGAATTAATAGATGAAAAGGTTACTTTAGAAAAACTATTAAAAACCGTTTTTAGTAAATACCAATTAGATTTAGTAGTAGATTTTGTATTACTAATAATTTTTATTTTTCTTTTTAAAATCCCTAAATTGTTTAAAAAAACACCTGACTCTTCAAAAAAGTTCTTATTTGGAAAATTGAATATTAAGTTAGAGTCTAATGCCTGATGTAAATTTAAAGAAGAATTTTTATTAAAAAAACTAGATTGAATTATAATAGGAGTTTTAAAAAAAAAAGTATCTGTTTTATATTTTAAAATCTTTAACTCAATTATTTTTTTAAAAAAAGAATTTTTAAAATTAGTATCTAAAAAAAATAAAAGATTTGAATTAAAAAAATCACTAAATGTTACATTTTTAAAAAATTTTAAATAGTTTAAATTAGAAATTTCTATAGTAGGATTTAAAAAGTTAGTAGTAAAAGAAATAGGTAGTCTATTAAAATAATTTAAAATATTATAGAAACTGGTGTAAAAACTTCCTCCTAATAAAGTACTAGATCCTACGATAACTTGAGTGGAAAAAGATGAAATAAGTTTTTGACAAAAAGGATGATTTCCTTCAACAATTTCTTTTATAATTTTAAAATTGGACCCTAAATAATTTACAGGATATGTTAAATTTAATAAAGAACCAATATAAAAAATATTAAAATTTCCTGATAAATAAAGTTTTCTTATTAAAATATTTAATAAAGGACCTTCATATCTAGGGTTAATATCTATTAACCAACATAATTTAGAATTACTAAAATTTGAATTGAAAAAAAAGGACTTTTCTAAATCATTTTTAACATTAAAAAGATTTAATTTTTTTAAATTAAAAAAAGAATATTGTTTATTTATTAAAAGTAAAATAAAAATTAAATCTAAACTTAAAGTTTCATTTACGATTAAAGTAATTTTCCAAGGAACATATTTATGCTTTATAAGTTGATCTTGAAAAAATAAATTTAAAGCGAATTCTTTAAATAAAAATTTCCAAGATTTTTTTGAAATAGTACTTTCGAACATTAAAAACGTATTAGAAACTCTTTCAGGCGAAAACATTCCATTAAAAGAAAATCTAGTTTTGTCTGTTATCCAACTATAGTTTAAATTTAAAGATGAATCAGAATCAAAAGTAGGTAAGATTTTATAAATCGTATTATTTTTTATAGAGATTAAAAGATTTTGACTAAAACTATCAGAAAAATTAATACATTTTATTGTTTTTAACTCCCAAGATCGACTCACAAAAGAATATGGTTTTGAAGTTAAAGCTCCTACAGGGCATATATCAATAACATTTGCTGATAATTCTGAATTATAATTACTTAATTTATAAGTACCTATCTCAGAATTTAAACCTCTCCCAAAAACACCTAATTCACTCGTACCACTTACTTCTTGAGAAAAACGAACACACCTTGTACAGTGGATACAACGTGTCATTAAAGTTTTAATTAAAATCCCAAAGTTTTTGTTATGTACTGATCTTTTAAAACTATAAAAACGTTTTTTTATAACTCCTAAATTGAATGATTGATCTTGCAAATCACACTCGCCTCCTTGATCACATACAGGACAGTCTAAAGGATGGTTTAATAATAAAAACTCTAAAACATTTTCCCTTGCTTTTTTAACTAAAGGACTGTTCGTATAAATTTCCATTTTATTCACTACAAACATTGCACAAGATATTAAAGGTTTTGGTGAGTTCTTTAATTCAACAAGACACATTCTACAATTACCTGCTATAGATAACTGTTTATGATAACAAAAATGAGGGATTGTTTCTCCAATACTCTCACAAAAATCTATAATAGAAAAATTCGTTTTATTATTTAGTATATATTTTTTATTATTTACATAAAAATATTTCATAAAATTTTAAAGAGTTGTCTAAGAAATTCGTTGGTTATCTATAAATAGAAAAGTTTAAATTTGTAATTTTATAAAATTGTGTTTGAATAGGTAGTTTAGCGCTTCCTGTTTTAAAAGCTTTTTGAGCCGTTTTTAAAGAAACTCCGCAGATCTCAAATAAAATGGTTCCAGGTTTTACTTTAGAAGACCAATTGTGAATAGACCCTTTTCCCTTCCCCATACGTACTCCTACTGATTTAGCAGTTATAGGTAAATTAGGGAAAATATTTATCCATAACTTTCCTTTTCTCCTTGTTTTTCTTGAAATAGACTGTCTTGCAGATTCTATATTTTTAGAAGAAATTAATCCAGCTTGTATAGCTTTTATACCAAAAACTCCTTGTTTTAATAAAGCAGTGTTTGAAGTTAAGCGTTTTAATCTTCCTTTTTTTATCTTTTTGTATTTAACTTTTTTAGGTTGTAGCTGCATAATTATAAATTATAAATCTCCTCGTTTTTTTATTAAGGTTTTTTCGAAAAAGACGGGGATTGAACCCGCACTCTTCGACGTGACAGGTCGACGCTTTACCTATTTAAGCTACATTTTCTAAATTTTAATTGTTATAAATTAATAGTATTATGATTTTAAAGTTTTAATTTTTTCAATTAAAATAGTACTTCTTATCTTGTGATAAGCTGTTAAAATAGAAAGACCTATAGCAGATTCTGCTGCTGCTATACATAAAATAAACATTACAAAAATTTGCCCTATTATATCATCTAAATAAAGAGAAAAAAGAATAAAATTAAAATTGATAGATAATAATATAAGCTCTATTGAAATAATTATAATCAAAATATTTTTCCTGTTTAGAACTAATCCAATAATACCCGATAAAAAAATTAATAAAATTAAAATCAATAAATAACTAATATTTAAAAAACTCATTAAGTGTATTGGGAATTGAACCCAAGTCCTTTAGATTAAAAGTCTATTGCTCTACCTGACTAAGCTATACACTTTATATTTAATTAAATATAAATAAAAAAAAAATATATATATATCTACCTACCTCTTTTTTACAGATGAAGTTTTTTCAATTATCTATTAAAAAAAAAATTAAATTTTTTTATTTTTTTATTTTTTTTTTTAGGATAAATTAGATTTTAGAATCTAAGTTATAATACAAAATATTCTTTAAAGTCACTAAGGAGTCGTCCGTTCATTTAAGAGTATTATTCAAGGTATATATTAAAATCTATAATATCCTTAATTTTTATATTATTAAAACATTAAATTTTTCATTACTAATCACTTTTTAGTAAAGTCAAATATAAAAAAAAACTTGTACTATTTTCTTCTTGAATTGAGTTAAATAACAAAATAATTAAATCTTTTATTATTTGTTCAAGAGAGTAATCCTATTCCTTTTTTTTCTTATAGTACTTTTAAAAAAAGGATATAAAACTATAAAAGCTTATAGAAGTATTCACTTTTTAGTATTAACTTAAAAAAAAATAAACAAAACATTATATGTCATAAAAATCGAAACTTTGATATTACTCAATTAACCTATTAACTAAAAATAAAAGGATTTTTTAATCAGCTCTTTAAATCTAAATTATAAGTTTTTTAAAATATAAGCAGGAGCTTTAATTTACAGTGCTATTTTCCTTAAATGAATGCTGTATAAACTAGATTCTAAGCCTTAAAAATATTAGGTCAAATTATTACCTTTTTTATTATTAAAAAGAAAAAAAATTTTACAAAGTTTTTATTTTAAGTATAACGTAAATAAAATAATAAATGCTTTTTAAATTTATAAAGCAAAAAGAATTAAAAATCCCATCATTAAAGAAAATAAAGCAATTGCTTCAGTTAAAGCAAATCCTAAAATAGCTAATTTGAAAAGCTCATCTTTTAAAGAAGGGTTTCTAGAAATACCTAATACTAAAGCTCCAAAAACAGTACCAATTCCTACTCCTGCTCCGGCTAATCCTATAGTAGCTAATCCTGCTCCTATAAATTTTGCTGATTGTAATAAAACCATGTGTTTATATAAAAATATTAAAATAATAAATTTTAAAATTTAAACGTAATATTTTAAATAAAAAAATAAAAAAAATTCAATTATGTAACGATATTAATCATAAAATGTAGTCTTTAAAACTAAACTTTTTCAAAAATCCAAAATTTAACTCCTATAGTTCCATTTGAAGTATAAGACGTTGAATTATAATAAGAAATATTTGAAGAAAAAGAACTTATAGGTAATTTTCCTAAAGAAAATCCTTTTATACTAGATCTAGAAAATCCATTAACTCTACCTTTTAAAAGTATTTTTAAGCCTAATATCCCTGATAAATTTGATTTTAAAAAAAAAGTTAAGGCTATTTTTAAAAAACGTAAAAAAAAATTATGCTGCTTTAAAACAGAAATTTGAAAAGAAATATACTCTGTTAACAATTTAATAGTTTTTTTTTTTTTTACAATAATAATTAAAATATTGAGAATATCTTTAAAAAAATTAAATTTTAAAAAATTTCTTAATTTAATTAAAATAACTTTAAAATTTTTTAATTCTTTATTATTTAAACGAAGGGAATATCCTTTATTAAATTTTTGAAAAATTAATATAAAATTCATTTTATTACAAAAATAAATTTTAAATGTATTTAAAATTTGTTGTGAAAAATGATTTAGTAATAACTCTTTTTTAATAATTAATTTTTTAAAAAAATAATTTAACTTTTTTTTTTTTATCAAAAAAAGTCTTCTCGTATAATTTTTTTTTTTATTTTTTTTTTTTTTAATAAATTTTTTAGAGTTAATTGTAGATAATTTCGATTTAATAGTGGTTTTTAAATATAATTTTTTATTTAGAAGTAATATTTTTTTTATTGTTTTTTTTGTAATAAAAAACGAAATTAAAACCTTTAAACAATGATTAGATATAGAAGTTTTAGAATAAAAAAGTATAATTCCGTAAATATTAAAAAAACGAATTAAATAATTTTTTAAAGAAACATTTAAAAATAAATATAATGAAGAATCTTCTATATTTTTTTCGTGATAAGAAGAATTCCATTCATTTTTTAAATTTAATCTTAAAAAATTTGAATTATTTTTTTGACCCATATTTTATAAAAAAACCTAAAAACAAATATAAAAAGTACGTTAAAAGCGGTAGAAAAAAAAATTTAAAATAAAACTTTTTTATTTTAGTAGAATAATAAAAAACTAAAAATGTATATTATAACAAATAAAAAAAATTTAAAAACTCCTGAAAATAATATTAATAAGTTTATTAAAAAAAACGATAAAAAAAATAAAAAAAAGTTTTTTAAATTTTTAATCAAATGTTTAAATAGACTCAAACTAATCGATAAAAATAGTAAGAATATCTTTATTAATTATCAAATCCTGATAAACTTTTCTATTAGTAATATAATATTTAATATTACTAACGTAGAAGGTAAAAATATAGTAAGTGCTTCGTCTGGAATATTAAATTATTCGAGTTCTCAAAAGAAAAATAAGCATGCTTTATTAAATATTTTACATAGCTTAAAAAATGAAAATACTTCTGTAGAAAATGATAATAATTTTAATTTTTTAAGTAATAAAAATATAATATTATCTGTTACAGGTCCTATAAAAAAATTTAATAATATAGTTATTAAATTTTTAAAAAAAGATTATAACATTGTAGCAATAAAATTTAAAAATTTAACTCCGCATAATGGGTGTAAACCTAAAAAACTTAAAAGATTAAAAAAATTTTTTATTTAATTTTTTGAAGAAATGACTGAGTGGTTAAAAGTGATAGATTGTAAATCTATTAGGTACGTCCTATCGTAGGTTCAAATCCTACTTTCTTCTTCTAGAAATTTATATTAACATTATATTCGAAATATAACGCAGCTTGGTAGTCGTGCCTGTTTTGGGAACAGGAAGTCATGTGTTCAAATCACATTATTTCGATGTTTTAAAATAAAAAAATTTTACGTATTTATCGATTCTTTTGAAAAAAAACTTTAAACTACTAAAATATTCTAAAGAGTTTACAAAAAATAATTGATTAATAAAATATATTTTATTAAAAAATTTTATACAGATTATATCAAAAAGCTTTGAGTTTTTTTTTAATAATAAGTTCTCTCTATTATATATAAAATAAATAGACCCATTACAAATATTTACTAAATTTTTAAAAATAGTTTGAATTAAAACTTTTCTTAATATTTTATTGGGCACTCTCGTTATTAAATTGTTTAATCGCTTAAATTTTTGTTCTAAAAATAACCGGTTCTTTTCTTTCTTAAAAATTAAAGAAGATATAATTAAAATAGGATTTTGGTTTAACAATAAATTTATTTTGTTTTTTTGATTTTGATTTTTTAAAAAATACATTAAGTATATAACAAAAAATTTTGATAAAAGTTAAAAAATAATTTTTTAAGCTTAGTAAGACTTGAACTTACAACAAAACCGTTATGAGCGGTACGTTCTACCTTTGAACTATAAGCTTTTTTATTTAATAAGTTAAAAAATATGACAACAAGCACTTTTCAATTAATTCTTTTATTATTCATTTTTATTCTATTTTTTGGAGATTTGTCTAAAATTAAAGCAAACATATCTAAAAACTTCACTAAAATGTCAAAGAAAAACAGGAAAAAAGGGAATTGAACCCTTACCAAAAGTTTTGGAAACTTTTATTCTACCTTTAAACTATTTTCCTTTTTACGTTAGTTTTAAAAGAATAAATTAACACAGAAAGAAATTAGTAAATATTTTCAATTATAATAACTCTTATTTCAAAAAATAAACATAAACATGACTTTCAAATATTTTATAAAAGAAATAAAAAATCGTTTTTTTATTATACTAATTTCTTATATTTTTATATTAACAATTTCATTCTTATATAAAGAAATTATTTTATATTTAATAATAAAACCTTGTATAAATTCAAAAGAAATTAACAAATTTTATTTTATTTGTACTAGTATAACTGAAATCTTCTATACATACTTATTAATTAGCCTAATTATTGGAAATATTTTTTTATTATGTTTTGTTATTTTTCAAATTTTAAAATTTATTGAAAAAGGTTTATTTAAAAATGAAAAATATATTATTAAAAAATATATAAAAACAAGTTTTTTTTTATTTATATTCTTATTTTTAATAGCACATCATTTTTTAATACCCTTTTACTTTAAATTTTTTTTTAATATTTCAAATTTTTCTAATAATTTATTAAGTTTTAATTTCTTTTTTGAATTAAAATTTAATGAATTTCTTTTTTTTTTTTTATACACTGCTGTTTACTGGAGTATTTTTTCGTGTCAAATGTTAACTTTTTTTATTTTATGGATTCATTTTTTCTTAGAAAATTTAGAAATTGTTATTTTAAATAAAAAAATATATTTTTACTTTTTGATAATAAGCATTTCAACACTGATTTCTCCTCCTGAAATATTTAGTCAAATTGTAGTAAGTTTAATTAACTTAATCTTATTTGAAATTCTTATTTTTTTAAACTTATTTTTATTCGAAATAAAAAATAAAAAAAAGTTAAGGAAGCCAATTAAAACTAATTAAAACGCCTGATGTAAAAAGTAAATATCCTAGAGACAAAGGTAAAAAAGATTTCCATCCTAAAAGCATAAGTTGATCATATCTATACCTAGGTAAAGCTGCTCTTGATATTATAAAGAAAAACACACTTAAAAGTAGTTTTAAACTATACCAAAAAAAACCTGGAAAGTATTTAAACGGAAAAATCGGAAGTAACGGGAGCCAGCCTCCTAAGAAAAAGATAGTTAATAAAGAACTCATTAATAGCATATTAGCATATTCTCCTAAAAAAAACAAAGCAAAGCCCATAGCAGAGTATTCTACATTATATCCTGATACTAATTCAGCTTCTGCTTCAGGTAAATCAAAAGGGTGTCTATTTGTTTCTGCTAACATTGAAATAAGAAAAAGTATAAACATTGGAAACAAAGGAATTATAAACCAAACATAGGCCTGAGAATAAACTACTGTACTTAAATTAAATGAACCTGAGCAGATACAGATATTTAATATAATAAAACCTATAGACACTTCATAAGAAATCATTTGAGCTGTAGATCTTAAAGCTCCAAGAAAAGGGTATTTAGAATTACTTGACCAACCTGCTATAATTATACCATAAACGCTTAACGAAGAAATTGAAAATATATAAAGAATACCTAAATTAATATCCGATATAACAATTGTATCTGAAAGAGGAATAACAGCCCAATTCATTAAACTTAGCATAAACGTTATTATAGGAGCACAAATAAATAAATAAATATTAGAGTTGCTAGGTAAAACTGTTTCTTTAACGAACAATTTTAATCCATCTGCAAGAGGTTGTAATAAACCTAAAAACCCTATTACATTAGGACCTTTTCGTCTTTGTATTATACCCATTATTTTTCGTTCTGCTAAAGTAAAATAAGCAACTGAAATTAATAAAGGAATTATTATGGATAAAATTTTTAAAAAAATTTCTAAAATAGTTAAAATCATATCTATTAAAAAAAGTAAAATAAACTAAAAACACTTGTTAATTATACGTGTCATAAAACATTATTTTATTTGATTTATTCTCATTTATCTTTGAGATTATTTTATAAAAAATAAAAAAAATAAAAGCAAAAAAAAAAAGTCTATGATGTACAAGGCATTCTTTTAGAATAAAAATACCTTTTTATTTATACTATATAAAGAAGGTTAAAGAGGGAGTCGAACCCCCATAAAACGATTTGCAATCGACTACATTATCCTTTATGTTATTTAACCTCTTTCTAAAAATTTATATATATTAAAAATATAAAAAGGAAGAGGAGGGATTTGAACCCACGGTATTCAAAAAATACAATAGTTTTCAAAACTAACGCCATAAACCACTCGACCACTCATCCTTACAATTATAAAAGAATCTTTTTAAAGGGAAAAGCAATGAAAAGGACTTGAACCTTCAACAATAATCTTGGCAAGATTATACTCTACCTAATTGAGTTATCACTGCTTTATTCTATATTCTTCAACATTAATTCATTAAGAACTCATTATTTTATAAAACAATATTTTTTTTTTATAAGAGCCTTTAAAAAAAAAAAACGTTATTTTAAAATTAGATAAGGAATTGAAATAGAAAAAGTTTTTTTTTAAAAACTCTAAATCTTTAACCATAAGATTCATCGAAAAAGAATCTGTTTTAAGAAAAGTAGTCTTGTTTTTAATAAAAATTTTTTTAAAGTCCAAAATAAAAGACTCAATAAAAATATAATTATCTTTTTTTCTTAAAAAATAATAAAAAATTGAAGGAGATCCTTTTTTTAAAGCTATAGAAACTTTAAAATTTTTAATATTAAAATTAAATAAAAAAATTTTATTTAAAATTAATTTTAAAAAAAGAAAAGACCCTGATAACATTTTTAAATTAGAATTTTCAAAAACATAACTGATACTTATCTTATTAATTAAAGAAAAATCATTAAAAAATAAATTTATGTTTTTATAAAGATGAACTCTTTCTAAGTTACTACTTAAAAAATGTTTTAAAAACTTTGACATTTAAAAATAAGCTTGTTTTAAAAAAAACCTGTTGAAATATTTAATGACTTTAAACTCGATTTCTTTTTTACAGTCCTAGATACAGGCCCTATTACTCTAGTAGCTATTAATTTTTTTTTATTATTTAAAAGACAAACAGAATTTTCAGTAAAATTAAAAAAACTTCCATCTTTTTTTCTTTTTTTTTTTTTTGTTCTTAAAAGTAATGCTTTCAAAACATTTCCTTTTAAAACTTTTGAAATATCTTTGTTTTTTTTTTTTAAACGATTAACTGAAACAACTAAAAAATCCCCTTCAGAAATAGATTTTTTTTTAAATCCTCCTAATATTTTTAAACATTTTACTTTACTTGCTCCTGAATTATCTATCACTTTTAAGATACTTTGATTATATATCATATTTTTCAATTTAAAAAGCATATTTTTTGGGATAACATTTATAACTTAATGGATAGAGTATTGGATTTCGGTCCCAATAGTACAGGTTCGATTCCTGTTAAATGTAAACTTTTTTTTTTTTAAAACCATCTATAATGAAAAAATTTTTTTTTTATAAACGATAGTTGGTAAAAATCTTGAATTAAATTCATTTTAGTAGTTTTTTTTAAAAATAATTTTATAAATACATTTTTTAGACTTACTGAAAAAGACGTTTTAGACTGTCTTACTTCTTTAATTAAATATTTAACCGATAAATTTATTCTTAATAAATGGTTGGTTAAAAAAAAAGGTATATATTTATAAGTTTTTTTTTTCAATTTTCTTTTTAAAATTTTTAATGAAAATATAAGTATATTTTTATATAAAATGATGTTTAAAAAAGACTTATAGTTTTTAGAATATAATTTTTGTATCTGTATAATAAATCTTTTAAAGATTTTTTCAGAGATAGATTTTTTACCTTTTTTTAATATAAAATTATAAAAAATTAATTTAATAGAGTTTTTTTTTATTAAATTTTTATTTAAGATTTTTTTTTGTACCATATTTGGATCTTGATGTTTTTCTAGTAATTATTCCTTTAAAATCATAGCATCCTCTGACTAAATGATATTTTATTCCTGGTAAATCTTTAACACGTCCTCCTCTGACTAAAACCGAAGAATATTCTTTTAAAGAATGACCTTCACCTGGAATATATACATTAATTACTTTTTTAGTAGAAAGTTTTACTTTAGCCAGTTTTCTAATAGCTGAGTTAGGTTTTTTAGGAGTTCTAGTAAAAAGTTTTAAACAAAACCCTTTTTTTTGAGGATTTTGAATAAGCGCTGGAACTTTATTTTTTTTTAAAGATTTTTTTCTTTTTTTTTTACAAACTTGATTTAACGTAACCATTAAATTTTTACTTTAATAAAATAATAAAAACGGTGTATTTCTTTATATACCAGAAAGGGGACTTGAACCCCTATTCTTTAAAAAGAACTAGAACCTAAACCTAGCATGTATACCATTTCCATCATTCTGGTAAACAAATTTATACTCATTATCGGACTTGAACCGATACTCTTTTAAAATAGAATCAGATTTTAAGTCTGACGTGTATACCAATTTCACCAAATGAGTTTTTTTAATTAACTAAATTTTTTTTTAAAAAAAGATTTAAAAACGAAGTAGTTTTAGATAAAGACATTTTTATATTATTTAATTTTTTAACACTTTTTTCTGCTTTTTTTATTCTAAATTTTTTTACTTCAGAATAAAACGGTATTATAAGCGAAATATATAAAATATAATATAAACTTAAAGAACAAAATAGACCAAAAATCTGAGAACCTATAGAAAATATATCGAATTGAGGAATTTATTTAACTTATAGACTTAATCTTAATATATAACTAAATTAACTATAAGAAAAATTAAAAAGGGAGTATAACTCAAAGGTAGAGTGTATGCTTTGCAAGCATAAAGTTATCAGTTCAAATCTGATTATTTCCAATTTTATAATGATATCTCTTCAAGTTGGATTCGAACCAACGACTTGATGGTTAACAGCCATCCGCTCTACCGCTGAGCTATTAAAGAAAGGTTTAAAAGGTTTAGGTTGATGTAATAATAAAAGTTTTTGAAAATTTTTTTTTTTTGAAATTTATTAATATACAAAATTTCAAAAGTTGAAAAATTTATTATTAAATTTTCATTAACGACAGGCCAAATATTAGAAAAAGAAGGGAAAAATTTTTGGTTACTTTTTGTTTGTTTTTTTAATGAAACTACGTCTCCTTCTTTTATAAAAAAAGAATATCGGGTTATTTGTTTATCATTAACATAAACAAAACCTTGATGAATCAATTTTCTAGCTAAAAATATAGAAGAGGAAAAATGACTTCTATAAAGAATAGTATCTAATCTAGATTCTAACTTTAAAAAAAATTCGTTTGAATATTTTTTTGATAATTTTTTAATATAACTTGTTAAAAGGTTTCCGTAAAACATTTTAATTAATTGTTTGCTATTATGAGAATATAAATATTTTTTTTTTTGAGAAATTCCATTACCTTTTTTTTTTAAAGAATATTTAAAAACATCAAATAACTTATAAGTTTTTCTAAAATTTAAAGAATACGTAAGAGATTTTAGAAAAAAATTCCATTTTTTTTTTTTTAATTTTAAAAGTTTTTTGATAAGGGTTTTTTTTTGAATTATAATTTTTAGTTTTAAAATTTTTTTAAAAAAATAAAACTTTTGTGAGTTTTTTTCTAACATTTTTTAATTAAATAAAAATTTTAATTTTTTTCTTAAAATTTTAAAATTTTTTTTGGTTTTGAAAAAATTTTTTTTTTTAATGACCGAAGAATTTTTTGATTTCATATAAATTATTATTTATTTTTATTAGACTAAATTTTTTTAAATTTTTTTAAAAATGTTTTTTCTTTTGCATAATAAATTCCTTTTTTTTTATAAGCGTTAGGCTTTTTATACGTTTTTATTTGTGCGGAAATTAAATTTAAAAAGTTAAAACAAGTACTTTGTAAAAAAAGTGATGTATTTTTTACATAATTATACTTTAAATTCAAAGAAGGTTTAAAAAAGATATCATGACTATAACCTAGTTTTAATTTTAAAATAGGAATAGGTGTATCTAAAAAAAAGAATCGATAGCCTAAACCAACAAAAATTAATTTTTTAGTTAAAACCTTAGAAACTTCTAAAAAAAATTTTTTTATTATAAAAAAATATAAATTTTTTTCTTTATTTTTTGAATTAAATTTTTTTGAAAAAGAATTGTTTACAATTACAATGTGTCGCTTATTTTTTATAAAAAAAATTTTAAAAGGGCATTTTATGAATTTACTATCTAAAGGACCTTTTATAATAAAAAAATTAGTTTTATAATTAAACAATACAGAAATATTTTTAGGAATCTTAATTTTTTTTAACATTTGATTTTAAAGATAAATTTTAATTTAAAAAATAATAAATAAAAGTTTCCCTCCAATTTTTTTTTTTTTACAAGAGTTTAAAGAATTAAGGCCTTTATTAGTTGAAAAAAAAGGTATACTCAAATTAACTTTTATTTTCCAAATTTGTTTTAGATTTAAAAAAAAACTTTTATTAGACTTATTAAATGTTTTAATTTTTTTAATTACAGGAATTTTTTTATAATATTTTAAAAAAACTTTTAAAATAGAATTTTTTTTTAAATAACCTGAAATTAAATTTTCAGACCATAAACTATTTAAAATCAATCTATTTTTTTTAGTATTTTTAATAAAAACAAACCATTTAAATGAGTTTTGACTATTTTGTATTATAGAAAATAAATTATTCATTTTTTTTTACTGTTCAGAGACAGATTTGAACTGTCGACACAAAGATTTTCAGTCTTTTGCTCTACCTTCTGAGCTACCTGAACAAATAAGTTACTGTTTTAACTGTAAAGGGTTAATTAAAAAAGTTTCTCCATAAAAATCTAAGATTTTTAAAAAAGAGTTAGTTAACTGACTAACAAGTAAAAAATTATTAAAAATAAATGTTTTAATAAAAAACGTTTTACTATAGTTAAAACTTATAGTAAAAAATTGTTTAATAAAACTGCTTTGAAATAAAATCAAATTTATTTTAGTTAAAACCCAAGAAAAAAAAAAGTTTTTTAAAGAAAAAAGTTTAAAAAAATTTTTGAAATTAATATATCCTAATTGTTCTTGAGAACTTTTATAAACAAAATGCGATTTTAATAAACTTAAAAAGTATTTTTTAGATTTACTCGTATAAAAGTTAAAAAAAAAAATATCATAAAAGTTTTTTTTTAAAAATTTAAGAAAAAAAGTAAAAATATTTTTACTTTTTTGTTTTAATTTCGTTTTAATATAAAAATTTAAAAGCATTATTACCTTAATGTAAGTTTACACTATCGTTTAAATAAATACAAGTTAAAATAGTAAAAACGTATGCTTGTATTACAGCTACGGCTAATTCTAATCCCATTAAAATAATTAAAACTAATAAAGGAATTATATGAACATAAAATAATAGATCATCTAACATTAACATACTCCAAGAAAAACCTACAATAACTTTTAATAAAGTGTGTCCTGCCATTAAATTAGCAAATAATCGTACTCCTAAACTTATCGGTTTAAAGATATAAGATACAAATTCTATAGGAACTAATAATAAAGCTAAGCCAAAAGAAGTATTAGAAGGAATAAATAAAGATAACATATCAGATTTATGTATTTTATATCCTATAATATTTACTCCTATAAAAACAGATAAGGATAATGAAAAAGTTATTATTAAATGACTAGTAATTGTAAAACTATAAGGAATTAAACCTATTAAATTATTAAATAAAATATAACTAAATAATACAGTTATAAAAGGAAAAAATTTTTCTCCTTTCATATTTAAATTGTCATAAAGTAATTGAGCTACTACATCACAAATAGTTTCAATAATAATTTGCCATGTACTTGGTATTATGTAAAAACTGTTATTTTTATAACTTATTAATTTTATTAAAAAAAATAAAGCTAAAAAAGAACTAAAAGCTATTAAAAATAAATTAGTAATAGAAAAATCAAAACAAAACAATTTTATAGAAAAAATAGAAATTATTTGAAACTGCTCTAAAGGAGTAAAAAACATAAAAAATGATTTATAAAAAAAAATATATATATTAAAACTTAATAAAAACATGTAAAAAGAAAAAAAAAGTTTAAAAAACTAATCCCATTCTAATACATTCATTTGCCATACATAAACAAAACCAACACCTAATTCAAAAATAAAATCAATCATGGACCAAAAACCTAAAATATCTAAATTACTTAAAGAAATACTCCAAGGAAATAAAAAAATAGCTTCTAGATCAAAAATAATAAAAAGTACAGCCACTATATAAAATTTGATATCAAACTTATGTCGAGCATCTTCATAAGGCTCAAAACCACATTCGTAAGAAGATAATTTTTCTAAATCAGGTTTTTGTAATACCAAAATATAAGATAAAAATAATATGAGAATAGCTAGAAAAATAGAAAAAATTAAAAGAATTAAAACACCAAAATATTCATTTAATAATAAAGATTTATTAAAGTTAAAATTAGTAATTATCATAAACATTAAAAAAAATTATGTTGTTATTTATTTAATTTTTTAGAAGTTTTAGCATTGGACCTAGATCTTTGACCTCTTACGGGTAAACCTTGTACTCTTCTTAAACCTTTATAAGTTTTTAATTCTACTAATCTTTTTAAATTTATAATTTTTTTTTTTTTTAAATTTTTTTTTATTTTAAATTTTTTTTTTTTAATAATAGAAAGAATACGATTCAAATTAAAATCATTTAATTGTTTAGATTTAAAATTACTTGTAAACCCTAAAGATTTTATCAAAAATTTTGAGCGATTTTTTCCTATACCATAAATTTTTAAAAAAGAGATTTCTAAATGTTTAGACGAATGTAGTTCATATAATAAAATCATTAAGCCTAAGTAGAGTTGAACTACTGACTTTATGCTTATCAGGCATATACTCTAACCAACTGAGTTATAGGCTTTAAAACTATTAAAATTTTTAAAATAATATTTTAAATAATATTGGATTTGAACCAATAACTTTCTCGTTGTAAGCGAGATACTCTACCGTTGAGTTAATTATTTAACATGATTTTATTAAAAATTAATAAAACGTGTATTAGTTAGACACACGTTTTTTTATTCTATGTGTACATTTTATAGGATTTGAACCTATGACCAATAGCTTAGAAGGCTAGTGCTCTATCCATCTGAGCTAAAAATGTAATAATTTAAATAGAATATTTAAAGAACGGCTAGACATTAAACAGAACCTCCCCACCAATAAACTGCTAAAAAAAGAAATAACCAAACAACATCAACAAAATGCCAATACCAAGCTGCTGCTTCAAATCCAAAATGATGAGTACTAGTAAAGTGATTAATCACTATTCTTAATAATGAAACAAATAAAAAACAAGTTCCTATAAAAACATGAAAACCATGAAAACCTGTTGTCATAAAAAAACAAGACCCATAAACACTATCAGAAATGGAGAAAGGTGCTTCAAAATATTCTACTCCTTGCAAAAAAGTGAATAGAAAAGCTAAAATTAGAGTTAAAATTAAAGAAATTATAGATTGTTTTTTAGCTCTTACTATGATAGAATGATGTGCCCATGTTACGGTAGCTCCTGAACTTAATAAAAAAAAAGTATTAGTTAAAGGTATTCCAGAGGTAGGTATTACAGCTATAGCTGTTGGAGGCCAAACTCCTCCAATATTAAAAACAGGAGAAAGACTAGAATGAAAAAAAGCCCAAAAAAAAGCGAAAAAAAACATAACTTCTGATACAATAAACAAAATCATACCTAATCTTAAACCTCTTTGTACAGAAAACGAATGCTGATCTTCAAAGGTCGCTTCTCTAATAATATCACGCCACCAAGTAAACATTACATACAATAAAATAAAAAAACCAGTTAAAAGTAAATTTCCACCATTTAAAAAATTATGCATATATAAAACTCCTCCAGAAGTTAAAGTAAATGCTCCTAAAGAAGCTATTAAAGGCCAAGGACTCGGGTCCACTAAATGCCATGAATGTTTTGTTTTAATTAAATTCAAAGAAGACGTTTTTGAAAAAGTTCGAATTAAAAAAAGTTCTTTTTTGTTGTTAAAATTAGAAAATAATTTATTTAAAATAAAGTACATATTGTAATAAATTTAAACTTTAACTAAAAGATTAATAATATTGTTAGTTTTTTATTCTTTATATCTAGCTAAAGAACTTTCCATAATTCCTATAAAAGGAATTAAAAAAAGAAAAAATAAAAAGTAAAAAACAGTTGCTAATTGACCTACTATAATATACATATCTGCAACAGGTTTTTGACCTACCCAACCTAAAATTAAAAAGTCTGCTACTAAAAGCCAATAAAATATTTTAAAGATAGGACGAAATGTTGTACTTCTTATTTCAGAAGTATTAATAAAAGGAATTAAAAAAAGAATAATTAAAGAACCACCCATACCAGCAACTCCGCCTAACTTATTAGGGATAGATCTTAAAATAGCATAAAAAGGTAAAAAGTACCATTCTGGTACAATATGAGCAGGAGTTTGCATTGGATCCGCTGGTATGTAATTATCAGGATGACCTAAAGCATTTGGAAAATAAAAAATGAAAATAGAAAAAAAAGCAATAAAAATAAAAAACGAAAATAAATCTTTTATAAAAAAGTAAGGATAAAATGAAATTTTATCTACATTACTATCAATACCTAAAGGATTATTTGACCCTTCTTTATGTAATAAAGATATATGAATTATGGTTACACCCGCTATTAAAAAAGGAAGTAAAAAGTGTAAACTAAAAAAACGATTTAAAGTAGCATTACTTACAGTAAAACCGCCCCATAGCCACTGAGTAATTGCTTCTCCTACTAACGGAATAGCTGTCATTAAACTTGTAATAACTGTAGCTCCCCAAAAACTCATTTGTCCCCAAGGAAGAACATAACCCATAAAAGCTGTTGCCATCATTAGAATAAATAAAAGAACTCCTGAACACCATAATAACTCTCTAGGTGCCATGTAAGATCCGTAATAAAGACCTCGAAAAATATGGCAGTATACTACGATAAAAAACATTGAAGCTCCATTTGCATGCATATATCGAATAAGCCATCCATTATTAACATCACGCATAATGTGTTCTACACTACTAAAAGCTAAATCAATATGAGGAGTATAATGCATTGCTAAAAAAATTCCTGTTAATATCTGTATAACTAAACAAATACCCGCCATAGCGCCAAAACTCCAAGCATAAGTTAAATTTATAGGAGTAGGATAATGAATCAAATGATTATCTAAAATAGAAAATAAATAAGTTTTATTCCATCTATATCTTGTAATAACAAAAGAGGATAAATAACTAGAATTATGTGATTTTTTATTTAATTTATATTTAAAAGTAACGGTAGTATTCATAAAAAAAATTAAAGACTTTTAACTTTATATTTTTTAGATTTAATTTATTATATTTTTTTTAATTATCTATTTGTATTGTTTTTGCAAAAAAAAAAAAAGATAAAAAGAAAATTAAGAAAATTTTAAAGTTTATTAAAAGATTAAAAAAAAAATAAAATTGATATAATCCTAAAATAAGAGTTATACTTAATAAAATTGTAAAAGCATAATGATATAATATTTTTGTATTTATACTATTTAATACATTAGCTTTTGAAAAAATTGTATTAGAAAAACCTAACGGACCAAAAATTTCAATAATACCTTTATCCATAAGTTTATAAGAAGTATTATAACTAAAGTTTAAAAATTTTTGTACAAAAATTTCATTATATAATTTATCAAAAAACCACTTACGATTTAAAAAAGTATATAATACTTTTAATTTTAACTTAAGACTAATTAATATATTATTAAAAAATATATAAGTAAAAAACGAACTTAGTGCCCCTAAACAACTTAAAAGAACAGGAAATATTTTAAAAAAATAATTTATAAATTCTGATTCAATTAAATTACAATTAACTGACGAAATATAAATTGAATTTCCCCAGAAATCTGTTCCCATTCCAATAAGCATATCTTTAAAAAAAAAGCCTATAAAAATACTAGGAATTGCCAAAATAGCTAAAGAGCTAACTATGTTATAAGAAGAATCAGCTGAATATGTTAAAACTTTTTTAAAACCATTTGGTTTAACTAAAAACGTTAGACAAATAAGTCTAATAGAATAAAAAGCTGTTAAAAAGGCTCCAAATGATCCTAAAAAATAACTAAAGTGACCTATAGTGGTATATTTTCCATAAGCTACCTCTAAGATAACATCTTTAGAGTAAAAACCTGTTAAAAAAGGAAAACCCATTAAAGCTAAGGATCCTATAATCATCATAGAGTATGTAAAAGGGGTTAGTTTTTTTAAACCTCCCATTTTTCTCATATCTTGTTCATCTGCTACAGCATGAATAACTGAACCAGCACTTAAGAATAATAAAGCTTTAAAAAAAGCATGATTCATTAAATGAAACATTCCAATATTATAATTAGATAATCCACAAGAGAAAACCATATAACCGAGTTGACTACATGTAGAATAGGCTATAACTTTTTTTAAATCATTTTGTGTTAAACCTATAGTAGCTGAAATAAAAGCTGTTAAAGCTCCTAAAATAGTAATAAACTCTAAAACAGAAAAAGAATATTCTAGTAAAACAGAGCTTCTTGCTAATAAAAAAACTCCTGCAGTTACCATCGTTGCAGCATGAATTAAAGCTGATACAGGAGTAGGACCTTCCATAGCATCTGGAAGCCATGTGTGTAAACCTAACTGGGCAGACTTTCCCATTGCTCCTATAAAAAGAAGAAAACATATTAAAGAAATACTATTTATCTCAAAAATTAAAAAATTTATTTTATAATGAATAAATAAAGGAGCTAAAGAAAATACAGTAGAATAATCTACCGACTTAAAAGTGATATAAATAGAAAAAATTCCTAAAGCTAATCCAAAATCTCCTATTCTATTTAGTATCATAGCTTTAATAGCTGCTTTATTGGCTTGAATTCTTGTAAACCAAAAGTTTATTAATAAATAAGAACATAAACCTACACCTTCCCATCCTACAAACATTTGAACATAGTTATCCGCTGTTATTAAAATTAACATAAAAAAAGTAAATAAAGAAAGATAACTCATAAAACGAGAAAGATGAGGATCACTAGACATATACTCTACAGAATATAAATGAACTATAAAAGAAATAAAACTTACAACACAACACATAACTGTAGTTAATGAATCAAATAAAAAACCCCAATCTACATTAAACGTACTAGAATCTATCCAAGATATTAATTTTATATATACAGGAGAAGACATTAAAGATACTTCATAAAAAATAAAAATAGATATTAAAAAAGTTAAAAATAAATAAAGTACAGTTAGAAAACATGAACCTTTATGACCAATTTTATGACCAAATAATCCGGCCGTTATAGAACTAATTAAAGGTAAAAAAATAAAAATCAAATACATATATATTAAAAAGAATAAATTAAATAAAAACATTTTAAAATTAAAAAGGATTATCTAGATTAAAAAATAAAATAATAATTTGTTTTTAGAAAAATCATGCAACAATACATTTTTAAAAAGAATCACTTTTTAAATTTTAATTAAACTAAAATTTTTTTAGTTGTTTTTACACTTGTAGAATTTCCCGTAGTAAACGCTACGTAAACTACATAAAAAAAAAATAAAGCAGAAAAAGCAGAAATATATGAACCAAAAGAAGCTATTCTATTAAAATCGATAAAAGCATCTGGATAATCAGGAACTCGTCTAGGCATTCCTGCTACACCTAAAAAATGCATAGGAAAAAATGTTATATTAACTCCTATAAAAAAAAGCCAAAAATGTATTTTACCTAAAGTTTCAGGGTAGGTTAATCCTGTCATTTTTTCAAACCAATAATAAATACCTCCTAGCATAGAAAAAACAGCTCCCATTGACAATACATAATGAAAATGAGCCACAACATAATAAGTATCGTGTAATGCGATATCTAAACCAGAATTAGCTAAAACAACTCCTGTAAGTCCTCCAATAGTAAATAAAAATATAAAACCTAAAGCAAATAAAGAAGAAGTTCTTAAATCAATGGATCCTCCCCATAAAGTAGCTAACCAACTAAAAACTTTAATTCCAGTAGGAACAGCTATTATCATAGTAGCTGCAGTAAAATAAGCTCGTGTATCAATATCTAACCCTACTGTATACATATGGTGTGCCCACACTATGAAACCTAAAACTCCTATTGAAAACATAGCATAGACCATTCCTAAATACCCAAAAATAGGTTTTCTAGCTGTACTTATAACAATATGACTTATAATTCCAAACCCAGGTAATATTAAAATGTAAACTTCTGGGTGACCAAAAAACCAGAATAAGTGCTGATAAAGAACAGGATCTCCTCCTCCTGCCGGGTCGAAAAATGTAGTATTAAAATTTCTATCAGTTAATAACATAGTAATAGCTCCTGCTAATACTGGTAAAGAAAGTAATAATAAAAAAGCTGTTATTAAAACTGACCAAACAAAAAGAGGTAATCGATGCATAAATAAACCTTTAACTCTCATATTAAAAATAGTACAAATGAAATTAATTGCTCCTAAAATTGAAGCTGCTCCCGATAGATGTAAACTAAAGATAGCTAAATCTACTGAAGGTCCTGAATGAGCGTTTGCACTAGATAAAGGAGGATATACAGTCCATCCAGTACCTGCTCCTGCTTCTGCTAACATAGAAGCTGTTAATAAAATTAAAGAAGGAGGTAACAACCAAAAACTAATGTTATTCATTCTAGGGAAAGCCATGTCAGGTGCTCCTATCATTAAAGGAACAAACCAATTTCCAAATCCTCCTATTAAAGTAGGCATTACCATAAAAAAAATCATAACAAAAGCATGACCTGTTACAATTACATTATATAATTGATAATTCCCGTCTAGAAATTGATTATTAGGTAGTGAAAGAGTCATTCGAATAAATAAAGACAAAGTTGTTCCTGCTACTCCTGAGAAAGCTCCAAATATAATATAAAGAGTTCCTATATCTTTGTGATTGGTTGAAAACAACCATCTAGATGCCATATTATATAACAT